TGAAGTACCGTGCCGGTATTCACAATCGTTACTTCTCGATTATATTGTTCAATCCGTTCACGGATAATATTACTAATTTCGTCGGCTCGAATTGTTACCATTAGTGTCTCTTAATTCTTGTTCGTAAACAAAGGAAAAAAATAATGCCTACAGTAGAAGGACTAATCAGTTATTTCTTTCATGTTCATGGCCCCGAGCATGCCAATATTAGCACTAATGGTGCGTAAATGTAACTCGCTGTTCAAACAACCTTTCAGAGTTCCTAGAGCTCCTTGTAAGGCTTGTTGGAAAACTCGTTGTCGGACCTGATTAATCGCTCTTTGTTGTTCAAAATGAATGGTTTCATTTTTGTAATTTTCTAATCGTTCCAAAATTTCATCAGTGGCATTAATCAAATTCATTTTTTCTCGTTCTATCTCCGAGTATCCATTCACTCGATATTCATCTGCTTCCATTTCCACTTTCCGTAAGCGAGCCCGAGCTTTTTCGAGCTGCTCAACGGCCCCTCCACGTAGTTCTTCCGAATTGCGAATAGTACTTAAGATCCTTTGTTTTCGATTATCTAATAAATCACTTAATGAAAGTAGATTATTTCCCCATCAATTTCACAACTTCCATGATCTCTTCCCGAACCGAACATGAATCTTTCGATTCATTTGGCTCTCATGCTCAGTTACTTATGGGACATTCCCATATCTTTGAATGTAATGAGCCTACCCTCTCTTCTCTGTTTGTATTCCAAAATATAGAAAATGATACACGACCAGTATTCCCGGAGGGCTCTTCTGACCAGACAAATAAATCGGTAATTGTCAGCATTGTCAGCAAAGTCGTTTCTTTTTTTTTATTTATTTGTTTTTCTACTATCTAATCTACTATTTATTATTTATTTATTATTGATTTTGCTTTCTTTTTTCAAATCCAAAAAATTCTTCTTATTTTATACATAGGTCGTCGATTCAGCATTGGCTAAAAAAAAGGGTGAAGTACCCATTTCCAGTAAATAGTTCAAATTATTTTATCGATATGAGTGCTCTATATCGGATAAATTCCCAACTATTCGTTTTGAAACCATCTCCGTACTAACGCATCGGTAGAAAGAGTACCATGTTGTGCCTGGACTTCAAGCGGTTTAGCTTTAACCATGTTAATGGTCCCACACTATTGGTTGATAGAGAATCAAAGTTTATTTACCAATGAGTCACGAAATGCTACGGTTCTTACATATAATTTATTCAGAAGTAATTCGTCGAGATCATACACCTTTCTTTCCTCTTTATAAACAAACAAAAAAAAGTGCAGCCGGTTGGATCCTGCCTATTCTTGAAATTAACAACTCGCACACACTCCCTTTCCGAAAAAGATCAATACACCAAGCACTACAATTAGATTTATTGGATTTGTTGCTAAAATATCGGTATTAAACCCGAAACTCCCGGCGGATGGCCAGTGACCCAAGGAAACGAAAGAATCGGTTACATTTTTCATATGCTCTCCTCTTATAGCTTATAGATAGGACTAATAAAATCGAACAGAGTTCTTTTTGTACCACTTCACTCCTTATTTCATTTCCATTTTCATTTCTTTCATTTTGAATTATTATTTTATTTATTTTTGATGAAATTCTTAATATAAATTTCAATTATGAAATAAGAACTGAAATGCAAAACTCTCTTTTTTTCTTTTCATTTCAGTTCCCAATAAGACACTTATTAGGCCCCAGGTATCGTGTCAATTGCGAAATACCTCATTTGTTGCAACACTCCGGCCTTAGTCCAACAAAAAGGGTTTCCTTTTTGTTGGACTAAGGCCGGAGAAGAAAGCGAGCGGATCTGCTAATTCCTGAAATCAACGCTGCCCCCGGGGTATTGTCTCAACGAATAAGTGATTGTAGGAGTGAAGTCTTGTTAGAATTCGAAGAAGCAAGCAGCAAGGTAAAGGCAATCAAATAAGTACGTATTTTTCACGTTTCAGGGAGGATTTCTAGGATTAAACAAAAGGATTCGCAAATAAAAGCGCTAACGCCACGACCAGTCCGTAAATTGTTAAAGCTTCCATAAAAGCCAGGCTAAGTAATAAAGTACCGCGTATTTTACCTTCTGCTTCTGGTTGTCTTGCGATCCCCTCTACGGCTTGGCCCGCAGCAGTACCTTGACCAACCCCGGGTCCAATAGAAGCAAGCCCTACGGCCAATCCAGCAGCAATAACGGAAGCGGCAGAAATCAGGGGATTCATGGTAAGCTCCTCATACCAAAATGAAGAAATGGTTAATGATACACAATAAATTGTTGCTTATTATTCCATCACTAATATCTATCCGGTCGGAATTAAGAACTCCGAGTTGAAATGATGATATTACTGAATCATCATAACTACTTTGATATCTCCCTTTTATTCCCTATTGAAAGAATGGTTCTAGTTCTTCTATTTCCTAGTTCTTCTATTTCTTTGTTTCGAACCATTCTTTCAATTTTTCGCTCTGTCTCCCCTATATGCTTTACTTCATCTGTTTATTCATTCAATCCACAGTCACAGACGAAATGGAAATGGAAGGACTTAGATCGGAATCCATCTAAACTCGGCGAGATGACAAATCAAATAATATAATATAAAAAGATAGCCCATATATAACTAGTGAATATATAATTCACATATACATGTCTTTCTTCCATAACGTAAACCGTCGGCATCTTTCTTATATTGAATATATTGAATCGGATTCTAGAATCATTCTGCTAAACATATGCAGGGGTTGACATATATATATATATATATTCCATATACCTAGCTCGGCCTCGCTAACCCACTTTTGTATTAATCTTATTCGTAAACTCTTCCTTTTGTGTATCATTATCCCACAAGGATACAAAGGGATAGATTCCTCAGCCCGAACCATCACATAATTGGATTGATCCGGTTGCATTTGAATTAAATGGAATTCAAATGAAACGGGAATGATTCTTTCTATAGAACATAAGAACGTAGTTTTTTTGTTTAGTCACACGCCGCAAACAGATAACAATTCTTATCCAATTTATGAATCATAATATCGTAATTGACTGAACTAATCAAAAACAAATAACCAGAAGGGGGGTATGGCATGAATGGGACAAGCGGAAATCTTAGGAAAAATACCCCCACTTTTCTTTTAGATCTCTTTCCTTTTTTTGTTACAATTCCGTAATATCGTATGTACCATATATTATCGTATATATGTGTATATCATGTTATCCAAAAGAATATCTTGGGCCACCCATAAATTTTGGATAAGCTTTATTTTGAGTAGGACTATTTGATTTGGAAAGCTAGTCAATGATGGCCTTCCATGGATTCACCTATATAAGCCGCGGCTAAAGTTGCAAAAATAAGAGCTTGAATACCGCTTGTGAATAATCCAAGGAACATGACAGGTATAGGAACTACTGAAGGCACTAAAGAAACAAGAACAACAACTACCAATTCATCAGCCAATATATTCCCGAAAAGTCGAAAACTAAGTGATAAAGGTTTTGTGAAATCTTCTAAGATATTAATTGGTAAAAGTATTGGGGTTGGTTGAATGTATTTACCGAAATAGCCCAATCCTTTTTTGGTAAGACCTGCATAGAAATACGCCACTGACGTGGGTAAAGCTAAAGCAACAGTAGTATTTATATCATTCGTAGGTGCAGCTAACTCCCCGTGAGGTAACTCTATAATTTTCCAAGGTAAAAGAGCACCCGACCAGTTAGAAACAAAAATAAATAGGAACATAGTTCCAATAAAGGGAACCCAAGGACCATATTCTTCTCCAATCTGAGTTTTGCTCAAATCTCGAATGAACTCAAGGACATATTCGAAGAAATTCTGACCGTCGGTTGGAATTGTTTGTGGATTCCGAACAGCTATAGCGGCTGAACTTAATAAGATAGCAATTACGACCCAAGAAGTGATAAGTACTTGGGCGTGGACTTGGAAACCTCCTATTTGCCAATAGAAATGTTGGCCTACCTCCACACCGGATATCTCGTATAACACTTTTAGTGTGTTGATAGAACAGGGTAGAACGTTCATATTGCCCTCTTGGAACTAAAAAAGGAATTATTTTGATTCAACCATCTCTTTCTCGACTCTCCTACTTGAATCTTATATTTCAGTGTATATTTCAGACACCAAGTAATCATACAATATCCCCAGTGATTTTTATCTCGTTTTTGAGATTCAGCAATAGTAACCGATTTCATAAATTTATGAAATTCCCGAAATAATTGACTTAGTGGATTTTTGATTATTAATCAACGATTTCTTATATAGCTAGAACGTCCCTCACAAATTGCCGATACTAATTTGTTAAGAATGAATCTGATTGAAGCTATAGCGTCATCGTTGGCTGGAATCGGAATATCCGCGAGATCCGGGTCACAATTTGTATCGATTAAACAAATCGTTGGAATACCCAAGGTGGCGCATTCTCTAATAGCTGTATACTCTTCTTGCTGATCAATGATGATTACAATATCGGGTAACCCCGTCATATATTTGATCCCGCCCAGATATGTTTGCAAGTGAGATAATTGTCTCTTTAACATTGCTGCATCTCTTTTCGGGAGACGGTTGAGTCTTCCCGTCTTTTGTTCTGCTCTCAAATCCCTGAGCTTATGAAGTCTCGTTTCTGTAGTGAACCAATTCGTTGACATACCACCAAGCCATTTTTTATTGACATAATGACACCGAGCCCTTATTGCAGCTGATGCTACTGAATCCGCTGCTTTATCTTTCGTACCAACTATTAAGAAGTGTTTTCCTCTACTTGCTGCATCAAAAACTAAATCACAGGCTTCGGATAAAAAACGAGCAGTTCTAGTAAGATTTGTAATATGAATACCTTTACGCTTTGCAGAGATGTAAGGTCCCATTCTAGGATTCCATTTCCTAGTACCATGACCAAAATGAACTCCTGCTTCCAGCATCTCTTCCAAATTGATGTTCCAATATCTTCTTGTCATTTCTCCCCACACTTCCTCTTAAAAAAAAGAGACGAGGTACCCTGAAATAAATAATTGTTCCGACGGAACCTTCTACCGGGGATTGCTCCGTTAATACATGGTCCAAGCCATTAACTCCTGTCTATTCTTTAATTATCTTTATTACCAAAATGACCAAATCCAATGACCGGACCAGATGATTAAAAGAATGAATCTGCTCTTATGAATCATTAAATCCCATAAAAGATTGTTCTGATGTATCATGGAAATTCGTTTCGAGGCAAGAACAAAATAATTCTCTGTGGTGGAACAAAATATCTCTCATTTCCCCCTCGAATCTACTCTTCTTTTGGATTTCCAAAGGAATGTTGTTGTGTTCCCTTGAATGGTGAACTAATCCCTTGAATCCGGTACCAACAGGTATCATCCCCCCCAGAACAACGTTTTCTTTTAGTCCTTTCAACCAATCAATACGGCCTCGTAGAGCGGCTTTTGCTAAAACTCGAGTGGTTTCTTGAAAACTCGCTTCTGATATGAAACTTTGAGTATTCAGAGCTGCCCTCGTTATTCCCAATAAGACGGCTCGGTAACTGATCGCTTCTTCCAAAGCACGACCTGCTCGTTTGGCCCGCAACAATCCGATTAGTTCTCCGGGTGAAAAAACATTAGACATTCCATCTTCTGAAACCAAAACTTTTGATGTTATTTGGCGTACAATAATCTCTATATGCCTATTATGGATCTGCACCCCCTGGGATCGATAAACCCTTTGGATCTTATTAACCAAAGAGAAACGGCTTTGCGCTATGGTTAACTCAGCACCAACCAAAAATCCCCAAGAAATTCCAAGAATTTCTGTCATATGCTCGCCCCAACCTTTAAACCTCTTTTCTAGGTTCATCGATATTGAATCAATCGAACGAACTTCTAACACTTGTTCCACTTTTGGAAGACCTTGAGTTATATCACCAGATCTCGATTTTTCATATATAAATGTAACTAATGTCTCTCCTTCGTAAAGGATTTCTCCATAATGACCATGAACGGTTGCTCCTGGGGTGGCCAAGTGGGGCTTCGCTGATCTTATTACTAAGGAATCAACATGAACAATTAGAACTTGACCAGATTTTATGCGCGGTCCGTGTTTGGATATACATACATTTTCACAAATAAACTGTCCAAGGCTAATTATTGTGTGTGTCTCTGCACAACAATCTTGATGGGGAAAGTACCAATTCCAATCAAATGGATTCAAAATGATGTTACTGCACGGATCGGGGTTTGAGATTATCCCATTTTCATCCATGAAATAATATTTCAGTGCTTCGAAAGCCTGTTTTGGATTATCAAGTAGCAAATATTTCTTTAACAAGATCTCATTATGAGTTATTAACCGATAAGATGAGTAAAAATTCGCAATTTTAGGTACCGTCCCAAAAGGGCCCAAGGAATTCCTAATTGGAATCATGGGATCCTCTTTAATTGATTCTTTTGTAACATTGTGATATTTCAACACATTGAATGGACCAACTCGAGAACAATTGGATGATGACAAAACTAGAAAGGATTCACCTTCCTTATTTCGATTCAGAAACGTACGAACAGTTCCTTGATGTTGGCTAAGTGATTGAATCCTCGCCTTGGAACAAAAAGGATTGATATTGGGACGACCTGATCCATTAACGGGGATCAATCCCGAAACTGTCGTATCATTCCTTTTTCCGGTATACGAAATAGGGGACTTCACCAAGTCAATTCTTATGAAATCTCGAATCAGATCATTTGCCCTTACTTCAACAAAGGAAGCAGAAACCTCTTCTATAGAACCAGTCTGGTCTTGGTCCCAATTCAATACTAAACAAGTCCGAACTAATTGAATACTTTTGTGAGAAATTCCTCGAATTGGTTTGCCATTTCCATAAAGAAAATAATTCACAACTCGGAGTTGCACATTATCCCTTTCCTGCAGCGGATCCTGGGGGAAAAGTGTTGCTAAATGTAGTCCATCAGCTATTTCATATATTACTACGGGTCGAACTGAAACAAAATACTTTTTCTTGAGAGGTGTGATCCGTTGGACATAGATCCAATTTTTCAATTGTTTTGATTTTGATTCCTTATCAATTTTTTTTCTCGTTTCTGGTGGTATCAAGATGCCGCTGTGCCGAGATATCTTATCTGTCTCTCCAGGAAAATGGATATCTCCAGAAAATATTTTCAGTTCAATCCCCTTTTTTTTTCTCTCCACTCGGACCAATCCACCTATTCGACTTCTTGTATTTAAAGTGATTCGTGTATCTACTCCAATGATACTATTGTTCCGTACCATTATGGGCGAGGATCCGGGTAAATTGTGCACTTCTTCGGGAATGAAAAAAAATCGATTTACTTTCATTTGGTATTTCGGTCTCAATTCTTTTGCTCCTCGATATTCAATCAAATCGTCTTTTTTGACGATTGAATCCACCTCTATAGTCCCATATTTGGTAATTCCTGAACTGCTTCTTCTGTATCGGGGATCGTCAAAATAAGCAAGAATACTATTTCTACGTAAAATACCATTTATGGGTATTTGAATCGCGATACCAGAACGAGGCGATAGTTCTTTTTCTCGTTCTTGAGCATGTTGGGATGCGATGATGAATCTATTTCTTCGCCTCTTCGCCAAAAAATTAGAATTATCGTGAAGAATGGCAGGATATCTGAAATCCCAACGCCCTTTGGAGAGGATTCGATCAGGTCCTGAATAACCAAAAAACCTCTCCCCTTTTTTCCCAGAAGGATCCGAATCAAACAATTTGTGTCTCACTAGATCATTATTCACTGAGAGGTTAGAAATGGATCTCTGTTCGACAGAAAGAGATTGAAGATTCATTTGATCTTGATCTTTGTGGAGTGAAAAGGGCACTATACTGCGTCTGCGCGGACCCAGACCTCCTGATAGTATCCATAAATGGGTTGTTTTTGGTAAGAGATGAACATTACCATGTGTATATTCAGGTGCATGGTACACATCGGTACTCCAGTGGATTTCTCCCTCTGAGTCAGAATAAATATGTTTTCGAACCTTCTCTTTAAAAGAGAAAGTAGATGTACTAGCCCGAATCTCAGCAATCACTTGTTCTGATTCTACATATTGATCATTTTGAACCAAAAGAAAACTTTTTGGTGGAATATTCACATTATGTAGAATATCCTGACTCTCAATAGTTACATATAGGTCTATATAACATAGAAAAGCAGGATGTCCATGACGTGTACGTGTGGGATGAACCAAATCCTCGTTGAATTTGATTTTTCCATTAGAAGGAGCCCGTACATGTTCTGCAGTACCGCCTGTGAATACTCCGCCGGTATGAAAAGTTCTTAATGTTAGTTGAGTCCCCGGTTCACCAATTGATTGACCCGCAATAATACCTACTGCTTCTCCCAATTCGACCAGGTCACCATGAGTGGAACTCCGACCATAACATAATCGACAGATCCAAGATGTACTCCTACAAGTGAAGGGGGTTCGAATATATATTGGTTGTGCTCGAGAGGTTATGAATCGATTGACAAGTCCAATTCCAATATCTTGATTTCGAGCGGCAATGCATCGTAGACCCATATATACATCATCTGCTAATACGCGACCAATGAGTGTTTGGATCAAAATTCTTCCTGTCATCCCATTTCGAATACTTAAGGAAATACCTCGGATAGTGCCACAATCTGTTCTACGTACAACAACATGTTGAACTACTTCAACAAGTCTACGCGTGAGGTATCCAGCATCTGATGTTCGTACGGCAGTATCCACAACTCCTTTGCGGGCTCCGTAGCAGGAAATGATATATTCCGTTAAAGAAAGTCCTTCGCGCAAATTGCTTTGAATGGGTAAATCAATCATCTGTCCTTGGGGATCCGACATTAATCCTCTCATACCTACTAATTGGTGGACCTGAGATGCATTTCCTCTAGCTCCCGAAAAAGACATTATATGGACTGGATTAGAAGGATCCGTCATCCTAAAATTAGGATTCATTTCTTGTCTCAAATATTCGCTTGTAGCATACCATATCTCAATTGATTGACGTAATTTTTCTACCACGTGTACATTCCCATATCGATGGTGCTTTTCCAAAATCATACTTTGTTGTTCAGCATCTTGGACTAGCCATCCCTTAGAAGATATTGTTAAAAGATCATCAATTCCTAATGAAATGGATGTAGCAGTGGCTTTCTGGAAACCCAGAGCCTTTACTTGATCCAGGATGTGTGATGTATATGCCATTCCAAAGTGATCTATTAATCTGCTAATAAGTCGTTTCATGGCAGTTCCGTCTATCACTTTGTTGTGAAAGACCAGATTGGCCCGTTCTGCCATAAGTACCTCCATATTCCGCTGAGTAGGATTCGACAGTGGGTTTGAGTCAGTGATTCGAAGACTTCCTTTCCTCGATCTTGATTCACGTAGAAATTCCGGAATTATGATACCAGTTGAACCGGAGATAACCGAATTTCCGGGGATATCATCTAATTACTTAGGTTAGGTACCGTATGAATAGGCCCTACAAAACCCCTGTACGGCTTCTTCTATTTCTCGATAAAAAGAAATATGACCAACAGTAGTTCGAATGTATATACAAAGGATTTCCTTTTTTACACTTCTTACTATTTGATAGTGCCCATAAATCTCATGATAGGTACCCAAAGGTTCATATTGAACTTCGATAGGAACTTCTCTTGAGGCAATGACACGTTGATCTAGTCTCCACCGGAGCCACAAAGGGCTATATAAATCGATTCGTTTCTGCCGATAAGCTCCAAGTGCATCGTAGGAACTACAAAAATAGGGTTCTTTCTCTTTCGTATACTGATAGTTATTTGTTTCATTTTGATAGTTTCTGTAATTACATGGATTATACCTATTTGCACAAATACCTCGACGATTTCCGATCGTTAATACATAGAGTCCAATAAGCATATCTTGAGTTGGTACGGAAATGGGATCCCCAATGGCTGGAGACAAGAGATTCATATGAGAAAACATA